GAAGCGTAACATTTCATTTCCTGTTGCATTTCTTTGGTTTGGAAGTTCCAGAATGTTGTCTGTGGATTTCCAGCCCCCTATATTATATGCCAAAAGATTGATTCAAGTTCCGCGCTGCTCACCACTCCTCGAGGCCAAGGACGGGGTCGAACCGTCATTCCAGGATTTGCAGTCCGATACATTTCCATTATGTTACCTAGCCAAACCCGCCACCTCATGTGCCAAAGTAAAACGGTTGTTCTTCCTTCCCCGCTCCCTCTTTTTCGACATATGCGGCGGCGGGTTACCAGAGAAGAGGGGACAACTTCTTTCTCCTTTGCATTGCTCAATCTTCCTTTTCTGATTGAAAATAGCAAGCCACTCCACTACTGGTACAGAGGCCAGATAGAAGGTTGCTTATATGTTCAGGCTCGAAAATCTATCTTTTACCTCTCCTCCCTGTCTCCATTCTGATTGATTCGCTTCTTCCTTCGCGCAAGCCTTTGGTTCGCCCCTTGTTGTGTTGCATTTTCTGCTCCTCCGCTTCAGTCTGCCTTCTTCGGATAGCCGGGGTCCGACGTTGATTTCCGATTTCATTGTCAGCTCCAGGTTTTGGGCGGCCCATCTGGTTAGTTCAGCTATCACTGCTGGAAGCCCCTGCGGTTGTTCGGCTGCGTACTCCCCGTCCGCCTATCTCACACTCCCAAAGCATCTTTTTTTCATATTTCATTTTCCTTCGCCCGTCCATTCCTTTCAAGCGCCCTTAGACTCGTTACGTTGTTCGACTGAACTCGTTGGCTCCGCGCTCTATTCGGTCGGAACCCGGTTCGTCGAGAACCTTCTCTCATAGATTCCCTTCACCAAGTCTCATCGCCAGCAATCCGCTCTTATCCCTTGGTGTCAAAGGGCGAGTTCCTTTCTTGTCTTGCCCAAAAACTTTCTTTATTCTCATTGGAGAAAGACTCTCCCTCTACTTTATTTGACAGGGGCGGAGAATACCACTCTATCAATAACAAGAAAAAAGTAGCAATTCCGTTTCAAATGGTTTGAGCTTGGAAGCAACCTGCTATCTATCGATAGGCGAGAACAGACTGCTATTGGCTGCTTCGCCTATCGATTCGATTATGGCCGGCTTGGAGACATCAGAGGAAGACTATCATCTCTATCCGGGTACGATCATAGCATAGCTTCATTCATTCGTTGAACCTTGGGGATAACCATTAGCATTGAGGTCAATCACCACACCACCTCTATCATACATACGACATTACACGACGCGAGAGTGCATGGCCAACACACACCTAAAGCGCCTACGTTCCGCTTGCAGCCAATACAACCACAACCTAACTTGCACGAGATTCAACAACCGAAGCTACTGGTAGTCCCGAGGGGACGGAATCCTCCAATAATAGTTAGCAGTACTGAACAAGCGAGTCATCGGTCCGGGGAAAGAAAAGGACTGCCTTTGAAAAAAGAAAAAAGGAACTCGCTTAACTCGCTAGGCCTTCGGAACAAAGGCGATTCTGTTCATGCTTCAGACGATTTGGCTAATTATAAAGACTTCTTTACTAATTCTATTAGACTTCTTCTATTATAAAAAGAAAGGCGAACCTTTAGGCCTGTTTAGCGCCTTTCCAAAGTAAACCTAAAAAAACCTTTGCTTTGGGAAGTAAGGACCGAGTGAAAAATGTAAAACGTCCGCTAACGCCCACGGGAGAAGATCTTTTTTAGATCAGCAACGAATGTCTTGTATCTATGAAGAAAGATTTATCCCTGGGTTAAGACCCTGAATGCCATACCTTGCTGAAGGCGATTCACGAGAGAATCGCGCACAGTTCCCTTTGGCCGAGATGTGAATGCCCATGATTTGCTCGGTATAGTGATGGATTTCATGGCCGACGTCTAACCGGCACGAATACGCTATCCTAGATGGAAACGACTTCCCCGCGGAGCATTTTCTCTTTCGTCCTCGGACGATCTCCTAATTGCTAGTCCGAATCAAGGGCTAAAGTCCGAACTCACGATTTGACGGAAGCTGTACGACTGAGCAGCGGATCTCCTGACTCGACTAAAAAAGAATGGACGCGCTCTGCCCCCAGCAAAGGACTTCGTTGGCTGGAATAAAAGCACAATAAGTTGCTTTACAAAAGGAGTCCTTAGTATGTGTCAAAACCGTTATAGTACTACTACACCGAAGTCTCGTACTCGAACTGGCAAGAACGGCCCAGCTTGCTGGCTGACTATTACCTGCTTACTTACTGGCTGACTTGGCAGCTGCCTTGAAAGCCTATTCCGATGGCGAGCAGTTACGATGGCTCCTTCCTAAATAAGTTAAGTTATCTAAAAGTCAGTCTTTCTTTTTGTTTTCAACGATCTAGTGCTTGGTCCTTCACCTTGATGAGTAGGACTGACTCCCTTGCATAGGTCTTATGTTCAGTACTTCGTATCAGGTTCTATCTATGGGACCTTCACGATCATTTTTTGGTTCTTTCTGAAAAAACAAACCTAAGAGGTCCGTGAC